TGAAGTTAGTTTCCTTGGACGCATATCGCTGGTCCTCAACCTTTGTCTCCTCATCGCTTGGGGTCGGCCTGTCCATCTTCCCCATTGCGTGAAATTGGATGCTTTTGCTGCCTTTCCCTTTAGGTGAAACCATAAATTTGTTGTAGGTCTCCACCACAGTGCACTCGGTTTTCCTTTCCGGGAGAGTGTATCCTGGCTTGAGAGCCTCGGATGGGTCTACCGGTGTAAGCGCTCTAGCCCCTTCTTTTCTTTGGGACCGAGGGACATATCGGAAGGTCTTCTTTGGGGTATCGCTTCCTTTTGATGACTCCGAGCTTTCACCTTTTACCCCCTCTTTCTCCTTTTCGGTGTCTTTCGGCAAAACGGCTTTTATATAGAAGCGGGCATCCGCATAATAAGCTTCAGCCCCATTGAAGGGATCGTTGTCCGCCACTATGCGTCCTTGCCTACCTATCCACGAGTATTTGACGCATTGGTGGTAAGTGGATGGCACAATGTGATGATCGTGCATCCAGGGACGACCAAGAAGAGCGTTGTAAGATGTAGCGACATCTATGACGAGGAATTCCGTGATTTCTTTGATGTCGCTATTCACAGTCTGTTATTTTTGACTGTAGAGACTCGAAAGGGCAACAAAACAAACACACAACTTCGACTTACATACTACTGAGAAACGAGCCCATAATTCAAAAGAAAGGGATTCCATTTACGAGTCGGGTAAACAAAAAATACAAAAGATTTTTCGTTATATAAAAAAAATAAGCAAGTGCTCATTGGATCGATTACTAAAAACACGAGGAAGAACAGAACACTTGCCTCGGCGAAACCCTTCTCCGCCGTTACGAAGTTCTTCCGCTCTAATCTTCGAAATGGAAGGTCGCTTTAAGTAGTAAGTAGGGGAGTTAGCATCGATTCAACCAAAGTTGTTCCTCGAAGCCGAGTTCAGGACTTGTCCACCTGAGCGCCCCGAAGAGCAGTGGCTCAGTGCGAAGCACACCGCCTGAGAGATACACCAAATGTATCAACTGCTTAATCGAAAGAAAGAGCAAACTACTATATGCTTAACACATGCTCCTGGAATCTCCTGAAACACGGAGGTACGAGCTTCATCGCCAGGAGATAAATAGAGTGTGCGGGCACGGCACTCGCCCTACATTAGCGATGGCGTGGCGGGATAACACTTCCCCGGCTAGCACTAGCACCTTTCCCATCTCGAAAGTATCATGACGCATCACGCATCTAATTGTAGTTAAAACCACAAGCTATAGCATATATATATATATATATGATAGGGATTCCCATTCATTCCTACCACCAGTGACAAGAGGAGTCATCGAAGGCATAACAGGCAAATACACTCTTCCATTGCCTTCCCTCCTTCCTCCCTGGCTTCCTTCCTTGCTCTTTTTCTCTACGCGATCCACATAGAAGAATGGAGGTTAGCGACGACATCAACGAACTAGACGATCTATATAAAAACATAGCAAGGATTGTTGAATTCTTTCATTGAAAGCGTAGAAAAAAAGAGGGAGAGTCCTTTATCAATAGATCGGCGGGGGAAGGAATATTGAGGGACAGAGGAATCGATTAGCCACCTTTATCAGTGATATGAGATCCGCTGCATGGAAAAGTACGAGCGGAGGTACAAAGAAGGTTGCGTGGACATTCGATAAAGAAAAGAAGAGGGGGAGGAGTTAAAGACTGCTACTGGGAACAAATGCTGCTAGATATGCTCGTATACCGCTAGTAAAGAGGGGTCGGAATCCGAGAAAGAAACGAGTTCTGCATCCCTAATCTTCGGTGAACTAGGTTGCCTATGTCTCTATCACATACTAAGCTAGGTCTCGATCATCGACTGGTTCAACAACTGGAAAGCAACTCGTCTCGGTAACAGGCTCTATAAGTAAGGTATGTTGTTTACGGATAACCCGTTACAGTCTATGTTACTACCTCCGCTTCTCCTGCAGGTAGATATGCTACTCATCGCTGAAGGGCTCTGGGCGATGGCGGGTCTCGATCCAGAGGCCCTTCGGGGGAGGGTCAGAGTCCACCCGGCCCTCGGGCCGCTCTGCTCTTCGGGCGGGATAGTCTTTTCTCCCACCCCGGCAAGGGCATTTATCTCCCTCTAGCGAGGAGTTGCTTTAGCAAGGCCCTCTCCTCTCTATTTATCCCTATTCCCTCAGCTACTACTTCGGTCGGGAGAGGAAGCCCACGGAGCGTAACTAAAGCATTTCTTAAACCGTGCTTTCGATGGCAAGGCCGGAACAACCAGGACAGGATTGATTTTCCAAGTTAGGCTGCTGCTCGACCTTTCGAACGAACTGATCATGATGTATGGGAGTATTGACATGAGAAGCTCGTTCGCCCCTACTTAGTCTTACCGAAAATACATTCCCTTGTTTACTACCAGATTTTTTTATGCCTATTCTGATGAGGCACGGGGGGACCCGAAGGCATACTTCTGTTTAGGATTCCTGACCTTACTTAACGCTCCCTTTCACAAATCATTCCTTTTTTTATGGTAGTTGAGGATTTTATTACTAGAGATCTTGTTCCAGGAGAGGGTGAATCTCTTGAGTATCGTTTAGCGAAGCTTGGACTTCATTGTCACATTTTTTTGGATGGGAAATAGTGTGTATAGTCGAGACAGCAGATATGACTCAAGAACAGCTGCTACTTATTAATATTCAACTAAATCTGCACATCCGCTTTCCAGTGGATTCTGTATGATATGAGAACGTCTGTGAGTAGCCAACATCTGTATCAGTAGCTGAGGCAATCCGAAAGAGGGGCTTCTGAATTAGCTGAGGTCTCTCGAGCCTCTACATCAAGAGCGGGCTCTGCCGTAAGGAAGTGTCTTTTGATGTCTACACTTAGATAGAGATCTTGCTGTAAACACAAGAAGTACACGAGAAGTTTGGAGTTGGGGTACCAAAAAGAGTTAACTTAGGTTGACGGTGGAACCCCTCTTCTTAGGGGGTGGAAGACAGATAAAAGAGTTGTAGGCTTTGCCATAGCATTATTCGTCTTCGAAGCTGTCTTATTCTAGCCATGGCATTAATCGAGGGCTTTCCGTCCGCACAGTAAAGCGTGTGCATTTAGAAAGGTTGACTTCTGTAGGCGCCCAGTTCGGCTATGTATGTCCAAGCACACAAGCAACGAAGTCGGGTGGTGGTCTGGTAAGGTTTCCTCCGAAGAACCGAAAGCAAAGCGCTATGCCGGGATCGGGTAAAAAGCAAAATAAAGTATGGGAATGTTAGAGGTTTAGGAAAGAGGGATTGGAATATGGTGGTGAAGGCGTCCATTAGGAAGAGCAATGCAGGTATTGTGGCGCTTTAAGAAAAAAAAGATGGAGGGAGGTAAGGCGGGGTCTTTCTCACGAGGAGGTCGTTTTCTAATCATAAAGTCAAGATGGAAGTTTCCCATCTCTAATGTAGACCACAAAACCTAGTGATCTAGACCATGTTTGTCTACCAAGAATTGAACGCGTTGAGCTATCGAGTTGAGCCTGTTTGTTCCTACTTGGGGAAGGGTGCCCCGTCCTATTATTGTTCTGCAGCAATCACTAGATCTTCCTTTTCGGATGTGAGTCAGCAAGCCCAGCCTTTGGTGTAGTTTCAGGTGGGACTTATTAATCTTCCAGGAAATGAGTACAGGAGGAGGGCCGGGCTGAGACCCTACCAGTCCTCACTATTGGAACCATGCAAGGGGTCTCTTCATTCATGATGCATACTGCCCAACAGCAAGCTCAGCAAAATAGGCAGGAGGATTCATCCAAACAGATCATTTAGCCCCCTAATTACGACCTGTTGAATCAGCTCAGTAAGACGCAAGCGCATATTTCTATACTCGAGTTGCTTCAAACGTCCCCGAAACTTATTAATAATAAATAAGATTTTCTTTAAGGCTCAGATTCGACACTACTCCTGAAGATTTCGAAGGGGTCGTAAATGTAATAACTGCTCCCCCCGTCATCTCTTTTACAGACGATGACATTCGGGTCCCATCTGCGCACATTAGGGCATTTTTTTTTACTGCTTATATAGGCACTCATGCAGTCTCCCGTGTTCTAATTGACACAGGGGCAGCATTGAACATTTGCCCACTTTCGACTCTCCAAGCGTTGATAATCTCAGAGAGTTCGCTTGCACCCTTTTTCGTGTACGTCACAGCGTATGATAACTCTAGAAGGGCTGCAAGAGGGAAACTTGTGGTTGATATCCAAGTAGGGCCATTAGCATTGAGCATGGTGTTCCATGTCATTGACATTGTCACCACATTCAATCTGCTACTTGGAAGACCGTGGCTACATCAAGCAGGTGCAGTTTCTTCCACGTATCACGTCTCAAGTTCCCATTGAAATGTTATATTATTAAGGTATCAGCAAAAGTTCAGCCGAGCATCACCGTTGACTGCGAAAACGTGAACTTTATGCCTACCATAGAAGTTGGAAGTCAAACTTTGCCATTTGATAAGATGGGAATGACAGCTGGAGGGACCGTGTCTGTGATAGATGTAAACTATCCTTGGTCTTCTCCCTTCGACGATTTTCCAATCATTAGAAGAGACGACAATCATCACGCCTTGACCGCTTGCATGAAGATGCAAAGAAAGAAGAAATTCCCTCGGGCGGACCTTCCATGTCTTAAGGCATGGAAACTCATGCTTCAGATGGGATATACTCCTCACAAGGGTCTAGGAAGAAAGAAACTAGAATCCTTTTTCCGCTGCCAAACCCGCTGGCAAAGGTGGATTGGGGTCATTCGAAAAGAAGGATAAGAAGAAGAGATTTGTTGAAGGAAAGGAAAAGCAAAATAATGCCATAGAAGAGGATGAGTTGCCACCATTGACGTGGCAATATCGTGATCACTTTGTCAAGGCTTTTCACACCTTGCAAAAGACTCTTGCTGATGAAGACTATTCTGATTATCTAGGAAGCTCCGCAGGAGGTCACGAGACCTCAGTTTCTTTGGCAAAGTGCTTTTCCTATGATGGTCTAGAAGTGTTAAGACCGCGAAAGCGTCTTAAGATCGACTGGATCACTCAGGAGTTCGAGGTGGACATGGAGGTTGAAATGTTAGCAGAATTCTTTCATCTGGTTTTCGGTGACCATGAGGTTTTCTCCACTAACATGGATCAGGAGGAAGAGGATGCTATTTCTGCTCCATTGGCCTTGTTTTCTTTGGTTGAGAAAGACGAGAACAATTAAGTAAGCATTTTCAACCCTCCTGAAGAGGAAGTCCGGGAGTGTCTGGCCTTTGAGGAAGGATTTCCTCGATCCATTGGAATCTTTCGAGTTGACCATACTCCTCAGAATTGGTCAGTCTCTTCTGCTCGGGTCCGCGTTGACCCATCGTCCAAATCTCTTGTTCTCAGTGGTGACAAACCGGTTCATGATCAACCGGTCTCTAAAAAAAAAACGCCCATTTTTCTTCGTTCCGATTCCTCAAAAGAAAAGTGTCTTTTAGTGACTCTGTCACCACCGGTCCTTCGGTGCCTCGCACCTGGACCAGAATTCCTCGGGTCATAGTTACCCATTCTTCGCCCACTAGGGGCATAGGAGTAGGAGTAGGTGTAGATGGTAGCATAGGATCTTATTCAGAAAAGCCAACAAAATTCGAAAGAAACAAACAAAATAAGAAAAACCTAAAATGAAAAAAATAGTGATCAGTGATGACGAGATGCGGAGGTTTGATCTTTTTACGATCACAAGTTGGAAATTTGGAAGAATCTTGAAAACCTCCGAAAAATCCTTTCAACTGGGAAAGAAGTTGTACAAGGAAGAGATGCAAAGATTCCTTGTTTTTGTTGCATCCGGTCTTTTTGTTACTTCTGAATTGAACCTCCTTCAAATCTGAACCTATTCTTAATCAACGAGATAGAGGACAACGGAATAGACTTCTCTGTGCGTGTCAATGGCTGTTCAGTGGATCAAGAATCCATCGCCGAGGCACTTCGAAGCAACGAGGCCCCTGATCCTTCTTTCCAAATCATGTACGCGGATGAGGGAGAAGAGAAGAAAAGATTGAGGATAATTGGGAATTTCAGAGAATTCTTGAGAGATTTGATGGTAAGCAGAATGCCGTAATTGAGGAGACTGTTGATTTCAATCTGGGAACGGAAGAAGAACCGCGGAACATCCCCATTGGAGCGGGTTTGTCTCCCGAGGAGAGAGAAGAAATCACTAAATGCCTTGTGGATTTTAAGGAGCTGTTTGCTTGGTCATATGAAGATATGCCAGGGCTGGACCCCTCTTTAGTTGAACATTGTTTACCTCTAGTTCCAGGGGCAAAGCCAATAAAGCAAAAGCTCCGGCGTCTTCATCCTGACTTAGACGTTAAGGTTAGGGAAGAAATTCAAAAATGGTGAAAGGCCAAGTTCATTGAAGCCATTGGGTCATCCGATTGGTGTGCAAACATTGTTGTTGTGCCGGACGGAAGAATACTAATTTGTATTGACTTCCGTGGCCTTGGACTCCGCTTAGCGATAACGCTTGGCTTGGTGAGCTATCAGGCTTGGTTATCCTTCTTCCCAGTGCACTCACCAATCTGTCCACACCAACCCAATATGAAAAAAAGAAAAAAAGAAAGAAGAGAAAGAAATGATTCAATGATCCGATCGGACACGAAAGTAGAAGTGTGTTGAATCACGAGCAGACAGTAAGAAGCGTCTTTTGCTGTCTCCGCTTATGAAAGGTCAAGCCGATACGATAGGCAGGCATCGCGATGCGAAGGGCTTTGCTTAGAGAAATAGAGGGAAACATGTATCACACGCGCATGAATATAAAGTAGTAGGTAGTGTGAATCATCTGTACATGAAATTTGAATTTGAAAGCAATTCTCTTTATTTATTAAAGTATTGAACTCGCGACGCATCTATTTGCCTCAGTCAGAGGTCCTGGATACGTAAGTCTAACTGCTCAAGACATCATCTCACCGCCTTCTGTGGAAATCGTTGATACTAGACAGACGGAACCCTTTTATTTGTGTATTGGATTACAAATCGAGAGGTGAAAACACCAAATAACTCTATAGATGGAAGTTCTCCTTCCGTATTCATGCCTGTTCGAAATGCGAAAGTCTTCATTCTTATGTATATGTATGGGAATGTTTTCTCGAAATATGGACGAATGGATGTTTAACTCCTATCCTAAAGAAGCACTTCACGAAGCTTTGATTTTCTTATTCCTTTGGAGGCATTTAGAGGGCAATAAGAAAGTTGTTTTATCTACCCTTCTTGGACCTTCTTTTGAGTCAGAGTCAAGAAGATATCTTATGAGAATTGGCATAGAAGATGTAACACAGGAATGAAAACATTCTTTTAAAGATGTAGGGTTTTAAGCGACTATTCTAAAGATACATACGTTATGTATGTATGTTTGTTCTTTCACGGGGAAAAATACCTCTCAAGTTAGAGATTTAGAAAGAGGTATGCCAAAATACCTAAGAGCTACTTCGGTTCCGATCAAAAAGACTGTTGTAGCTACTGGACGACGCGATCGGCAGTGAGGGCTGGGCTAAAGTACAGGTAAGGTGGGTTAAAGTCAGGTGGGGAAGGCGAGCGTGCGTGGGCGTAGTGAGGTCGTCTATCGTCAGTCTTCTCGTCAGTCAGGGTGTGTATTGCGTGAGTCAAGGAGTGAATCGAGAAGCCGAGGACCTGTAGTGCCGTAGCGGCCGGTAACCCATTGGTCTAAGATCCTCCCTACCGCTTCTCAATACCACCTTCCTTCCGCAAAGCGAGACGATTGCTTGCTTGCTTGTTGGTCGCCCCTGTCCACAGACCGCCTAATTGACACCAACGAGTCAAATCTCCTTGTGCTTCGGGGCCCCATAGTAGCAACAAAGAATGTGCAAAACTATTAGCAGGAGTAGAAACTGCAGCGGTTAAGACCTTCCAAATAGGAACTGGCCAATCCATGGGTATACCATGAAGTTACAAAGGTTGTACCTGTCCTCCTAAAGCGAAATAAGCACAAGGAAAGAGCAATAGACCGGACCAACCTACAAAAACGAAACGGTCCCTCCTCATCCATAATATCAAATAAATCATTTTCTTCTTTGGCCAAGGGCTATAGTCATAGTAATCCTCCTATTCAACTACTTCAACCATTTCCGAACACCGGTATACGATGGTTCGATCACGGAGCAGATCAATGAAAGACCGCATTCACCACGGACGGAACTGAATGGAGGTAAGTCGATATATGACGGTTCGAAGGCCGGCCCTGAAAAACCAGTGATCTATCCCGCCAGTCTCTCTATATGAACCTAATGTCTTATCTGATTTCGGAACAGGCAGGCTGATGGTGCGTGCAGAGAAGCAGGGCTCCGCGTTCATTAGATCAGATCCTAATGCTTCCTGATCCGGGAGGGACGGATCAAGGCAAGGCGATAATCCCTACGCTACGCCTCGCCTAGCCTAAGGTGGAAGGAACGGGCGGGTTAGGCCATTTACACACCGCGGAGACCCACTCTAGTATAGCACTTTCCTGACTCAGGTCAGGAGAGAGTTCAGTCAACTGAAGTAGTGGCAGAGCCAATAGAGAGCCTTGCCTTGAATGAAGAAGAGGCGGGCTTTCACTGCTTTTTCAGCTTCCAATCGACTATCCTAGACTATATTAATACAGTACCTCGGGGCTGTTTTGCTATATCAATACAGTACAGTACCTCTTGATTGTATTAGTAGTGCTATCTAGGTGAGTACCCATAGACCTATCAATACACTGTATCCGCAGTGCTATAGAAGAGAGATTAGATTGGCTATATACACTACTGGGCGGAGGGGCTCTATTGGCTGGCTAACCTTTGATCTGAGAACCACTATCAATGCAATCTTTCATATAGAAAGTCGCGGCAAAGCAAATCAATCTGACTAGACTAGCAATTGGTATTGCTATTGGTAACACTAGGCCAGCCAGTGCCAAGAAGCACAGAAAACACAAATATTTGCCTTGCCTCGGATTAGAGTTTCCTGTGATAGAAAACCCCCTATTGAATCAAGATTGTTTCTTCTCTTCTTAAACGAGTCAGGTATAACGAACTTGTCTCCACATTGGAGAAAGAACGGGATCAGAGGGATAAAAAACTGCAAATTCGTATAGAGCCATCGAACCACCAGAAACTAGAGCTGTATGCATTATATGGACAGAAAGCAACCGACCAGGATCATTCAATACGACGGTATGAACACGATACCAGGGCAAACCCATGGAATTACCCCTTCATCAAAGAAAAAGAGACACTATGTAACTTTCTCGCATTGGAAAAGACTATGCTATGGCCCTCACCTTTTCAGTGGATTATCTCGGAGCAAGGGTTAATATTTATTCCCTTCCGTTGGTAATAGTAATAATGGAACGATTCCGTTCGTAGGAACAAAGAGAAGCAGATCTATTCTATACCCGAAAAGTACCAATACGCAATGGGGGAATTGGCCCATTTTTTGTGAGCGAATGCATAGATACTTGTTCATCATTCGAACGATCCATTCGTCATAATTTTCATTTATTCATTGCGCCTTCCTCCATGAATCTTCCAATCTATGGATAAAATCCAATAAACGGCAATATCATGAAGACAATAAAACCATTGTTACGTCTCCGCATCAAAGTGAAGTATAGTACTTCTTTTTCTTGAATTTCATGCCCATTGGTGTTCCAAAAGTACCTTTTCGGAGTCCTGGAGAGGAAGATGCAGTTTGGGTTGACGTATAGTGCGACTTGTCAGACATAACAGCTTGGGTCATATGGGATTTCCCCGTTCTCTCCCCCGATCGAGATATCCTCTCTTTCGCCCAAGAAAGATTGATTGAACCATCAATAATTCGGAGCGTGAAGTGCAATTAGATCAATGAATTCCATTTTGGGGATAAAGATTCTTAATTAGAATAATCTATGGTTGGCTTGGACCAAGAAACTGAAGTATCCAGGCTCCGTTCAGAAAATACCAAATGGGTAATATATGTATGATTACCACTTGTATCATAAATGATTCCTATTTATACCATATGAGTGATCTCAAACTGCCAATTGGATTTCATCCCTTTTTTTCCGCTTCTTGCTCTCAAAAGAAAGACTTGTCGGAAATCGAAAGAAAATAAGGTTGGCTTGGTCCAACCAAGAAAGAAATGGGAGTCTTTGGACAGGGCCGAGTCAAGTAAAGAACGGTACACTGAACACCAACCCAATATGAAAAAAACAAAATCAAACCTAAAGCAACTACATCAACAACCTCTATTCTTGACGTGAACGGCCGCTTTCTTGGAACTATCAAAAAAAAGGGGGTTCAACAACTACATCCTTGGATCATAAACTAAACTAAACCCCGGCCGCTTTCAGTTAGTGTTATAATAATAATAACAAGCGTGCGAGTAGCAGCATAGCTTATATAGAAGAAAATAGAATCAAAATTGCATTCATTGCCTCGTATCAACAGGAGATATGGTTTCCGAAAGAGTGACTGCCCAAGACGACTATTCCTTCAGGTTGACAGGGCTGATCTTATATGCGGTGCCTAATTATGAGGATCCGCCAGAAATTCAAATCGAGGAAAGATTAGTGAGATGACAGCTGTAGCTCGGGCTTCAGCAGCGCCTACAACAGATCAAGTCCCTACTCCAATTTGAGTGGTGGAGATTCCAATTGTAGGCCATGACTCTGGCTTTCCGTCTGAAGCTCACTTTTCGGGTGGTGCCTGTGATTGTGCTCCTGGACGAAAGGTAATCTTACCCGAAAGGAAAGCTACTTTAAGAAGAAAACCGAGGGGTTTCGTCTTAATTGGGCGAGGCCGTGGAATAGTTTGTTCAATGTTTAGAGTGCGAGGTCGGGCAGCAGGCATCACTCTAAATGTAATGTGTTGTATTGATGATTGTTACTACCAAAGGAATCTTCTAATTTGGCCTATCTTACCGTTCCACTTTGGCTATTTAAGGAAAAGATGCTCGAAAGAAGGTATATATAGCGGTATCCACCTCATGTGAAAAGACGATGCCCTCATTTTTTTTTGCCTTGCCCGGGGCCCTTTAGTTAGGTAAGGGCGATGCGTAACCCTCCTGAATGTGCTATTTACTTATTTCTATCATCAGTTGGAATGACTTTTTAGTCGACTATAGCCATAGTCCTATACTCTTCAGGGCATCACTAAGCTTCTTTGGTCAGACGTATCCGCATTCTTAATAGCCCTGCCCTCTTCGTTGGGTCTATGCCGCATTGATGAGCGCTACCGGTACACCATAAAAGTCACCCCGGCATAAGGAATCCTCCTCCGTAACAGAAGTAGAAGCGAGCAACAGGTCTTTCATCACTGAGATGACCATCCAATGGATGAGAAATCATCAACCGATGCATCAACAAACAGAGGATACATAATTTAAGATAATGCCAATTGAAGCATAGTGGTACCGAAAGACGAACTACGAACTCTTGCTCCTAGTCTATATACGAGGATTTGAAAGACCCATTGATGATTATGCCGAGTCCATTTCCAAGGCTAGTTCGAAGACCGGCTCATCAACTGCTCGTTAAGAATAAGAAACAGAGGAAAAAGCTATCTTTGAGAGCGGTGGGGGTTTAGTCACCAGATCGTACTGGCCCGACCATAGCGGATGAGGAGGCGGAGGTTGAATCACCGGATCAGACACAACAGAAGCAAAGGCCACAAGCAAATAGTAGGCGCTGGAGCTTCTTCCCCTAAAAAAATCCATCGCTTTTTTCATATTTTAATAAAAGTGCATATGGGAAAGATTCAGTCAGTGCCTCAGATAAGAAAAAGATATGGTCGACTTCGCCCAGTGTACCTAAATTTTTGATATGACTCAGGTAGCGAAGATGGCTCAATTAACAACCATTCCAAATGCAGAAAGAAAGACTGACCCAGGCTCCTCCCATTACACGCAAAAGCAACCGAGACAGAAAGAGCAAAAAAGTAAGCGTCAATGTGTATGCTCTGCTGAAATACCCTAATCCTATCCTAAAGAGTAGGCCAAAAAGCCTATTGAAGAGTAACCGAGCACTCACCTTTTGAAGTTGGTTGCTGCTATATCTGTTTTTCATCTTCTTGCAGCTACAGGAAGGAGAAGGAAGGGGATTTAAACAACTAGAGCGCCAACACCTCACTCCAAAAGCTGCGGCAACATGGAATCGGCTGAAAAGTAGGTAGTATTGCCAGGGTTTAGTGTTTAGGGACGACTAGTTGCTAAGTTGCTTAAACCTATCCTTGCCTTCCTAGCCTTTGGACTCGTAGGCATTAGCATCTCTAGCTGTTAGGGCAGCTCAGCTCGGGTTAGCAGCTTTAGGGCAAGTAAAGGCAGTTGTGGTCTTGCAGCTTTAGCAGTTGTTGTAGCCGGCTTTCGAAGACTAGTAGCTCCTGTTGCCTAAAGAAATTCATGAGCAATTTCATGCGGTTGAATGCCGCAATCGAAATTAAGGCTCAAGGCTCGAGTTGGGCTGCAAACGGTGCGCCGAGGGGCAATTGTTTAAGGGGAGGAACGGGTTTAGTGCTGCTTTCCGACAAGACGTTTTGCTAAAGTCGGATTCATACCTGCCTTCCGCTGCTTTAGTGGTTGCCTTTCGCCTGGGCTTCCCAGCTCTAGCCGCTCTGGTAGCTAGCTCAGTTAGGGCATCTGGTTCAGCCAAACCAACCCTGCTGCTCTGTCAGCTCTATCAGTTGGTGCAGCTCTGTAGTTAGGGTGCCTTAATGCCCAAGCCCAATAAGATAAGGGCCTGTCTTTCATTACTGGCTCTAGCTAGTAGCTCTAGTTGCGCAATCAAGGGCTGGGCTGTCGCATTAGTCGCAATAGGTTGATTGTCATAATCCGCCTTAGCAGTTGTGTCAGCTGTAATTCCTGAAGCTAATTACGCTCGCGGCTTGAAGACAAGACTCAAAGTTCGGCTCTCTTCCTTCTGTTTCAAATCTTCCTTCTCCTCTCCGTCTGCTATAATGCTTCGCCCAGTTTGAAAGAAGAAAGAGACTACTATTGTTGGTGGATACAGGAGAATACCCTTCTTATTGTTGGCAGGAAAGGTTGGTATCAATCTATCAGTCCCTTCTCGAGTAGTGCGGGAGAGCTGGTATAAATCGTTCCTTCTGGTCTTCCGTTCCGATTAGCAAGGGAAAGGCTGGCTGGTATAATTCCGTACCGTTCTGTTCCTGCTCCTTTCCTAAACCTAAAGCAGGTTTGATATTCTTCTTTTCCTATTCCTAGTCGGTTAGAGGTTGCCTATATATACTACCAGTTCTAAAGATCAATATCACCTTGGTAACACCACTTGGTACCTTAAGGAGAGTGGAGCGCCCTTGACAGAAGCACGAGTGAAACGACTTGATGAGCGGACTAGCGGATATCTTGCTTCGAACTGACTTAAGACGGGCAAGCTAGAAGAACTAAGGATGACTGAATCATGTCTTTAGGAGAACACCCCTCGTGTTCTTGTTGTTGGCAGGGAAGAGCAGTTGTCAATCTTCTCCTTCGGACCCTTCTGTCTGGTTCGAGTAGCAGCTAGTCCGGTTCGAGTAGTGCAGGAAAGCTGTGTGAATTCCTGACTTCAGTTCCGAGTAGCAGGAAAGCTGGGTCTAAATCCCCTATCTCTTAAAGGCCCCAATGAAAGGCCGGAGAGTCTTCTTCGAATTCGTTACCCAAGCTCGAGGATAAGGCAACTCAGACAAGAAAAGGAGGCCATCGATGCTATGATATCCAGCATCAAGGCCGAAATCCCAAGGCTGAGAATTACCGAGCAGCTGACAGAACCGACGATTCTGATACTGATTCAAGCCTGCTTCTCCGATCAATCAATAATAATAGTTGCCTGCCTCAATAAAAGATTTGCATTTAAGTTAAGACTTTATAGCGGTGGGAAAGCACTCATTTCTATTTCTTCTCCTCCAGCCGTATTGTGCCACCGATCAAAGGATTTCACCGATCAAGAAGTCCTTAGTCAAGATCAATATAGTAATAGTACTTCCTCATTTGTGTTTCCAACTTCTAGTCCCGAGGCCGACAGAGAGAATGAAGCGGGGAGGACAGCCAATCTCTTATATCTCTCCTTTCAACAGGCTACCGGTTTCTTCTAGCTGAGATGGGATGTCTAATCCAGAGGAAGTTTACATTGAACAACCGATCGGGTACGTTAAGAAAGGGCATGGAACACAAGGATCGATGACTACTTTCAGAAGAATGGCTTCACTAAGTGTCCATACGAGCATGCCCTTTACACGAACACGAAGATGAACAAAGATGGAGACATATTGATCATCTGCCTATACGTGGACGACATGATCTTCACAGGTAACAATCCGAGCATGTTTGCAGATTTCAAAAGATCCATGGTTAAAGAGTTCGAAATGACAGATGTAGGACTGATGGCCTATTTCCTTGGAGTTGAGGTAAATCAAAAAGTGGAATCTTTATCACACAAAATAAGTATGCAAGGCGGATACTCGAAAGGTTTAAGATGAGTGGTTGCAATCCAGTGGGAACACCTGTTGAAACAGGTACAAAACTCAGGAGAGAAACAAAAGGAGAGCCTGTGGATCCTACTATGTTCAAGAGTCGTTTTGGAAGTCTCCGATACCAGATTTTCACTATACCAGATATCGTCTATGGGGTTGGTTTGATCAGCAGATACATGGAGATGCCGAAACAGGAACATTTCATAGCAGCGAAGAGAATTCTAAGGTACATCAAAGGTACTATAAATCAAGGATTGTTCTATGAATCGTCAAAAGATTCGAAGCTAGTCGGCTATACAGACAGTGACTATGGAGGAGATCCAGATGAAAGGAAGAGCACTTCCGGATACATGTTCCATATTGGATCAGCCGCATTCTCATGGTCGTCAAAGAAACAAACGGTTGTTGCCCTCTCATCTTGTGAAGCCGAGTACGTTGCAGCAGCAGCTTGTGCGTGCCAAGCCATTTGGCTAAGAAATTTTGGGGCATCATCCTCAAGAAGAAGCTACGGAGATATACATTGATAACATGTCAGCCATCTCAAACGCAAAGAATCCGGTCTCTCATGCCTCACTCTAGAAGCTTGCAAGCACATCGACACTAAGTATCATTTCATTCGAGACCAGGTGAAGAGGAATGAAGTTCAACTTGTCTATTGCAAATCTGAAGACCAACTCGCTGACATATTCACAAAGCCGCTGAAAACTGATGTGTTTGTGAAGCTCAGGAAGATGCTTGGCATGACAGAATTGGGTTTGAGGGGGAGTGTTGGAGAAGGCAAACCCAATTAAGGGAATGCTGTGTGAGAAATTGCTAAGATAGGAGAACCTCCGTCAAAGACGGAGAAGGTTCTACAAAATAGGCGCAATGCGTAGAAGTTTCAAGACCTATCTAAGAAAGTCGGCAACTAAAGTCGGTTTCTAGATGTTGTATGGCGGTGTAGTAGGTCGGTCCTATGGCGGTGGAGGATATCTATAAATAAGTGAGGCGTGAGAGGCTAGTGTGCAAGAGATGCAAAATCAAAGAGTTCTTTAGTTTGAGTGTGAGTCTAAGTGAAGGGCTTAAGTTGTGGTGTAGGCTAGCAAGCCTAAGTGTAGAGTGGTGTGGTCCCATCGTGGTGTAGCACATAGTGTAGAATCCAAGTCTTTGTACCTTTTTTCAATCCAATCTTTCTTTAGAGTGGGCCAGCATATTCAAAGGAGAAACATCAAGTTTACTCCATCATCAAGTATAGTTTCGTGCTCTTCCGCCTGCCTCGGTTGCTGCTCTCGTTCCTACCATGCATCCCTTTATTAGCTCCGCTCCAACCACACCTCTTTCTGTATCAGGTACTGCATCCGACACGCCTACTATAGCAGCCAGCGGATATCCTTCCCGTAGGAGGGATTCGGAGTCCTTGGGTAAATCAAGTTAGCCCGCTTGAACCAGAGATTGGAGCAGTTGACAATGAACTCAGTTTGGAGGATTATTTGCCTTATTACGCTATTGACCGACCAGACTCGCATCTATGTTGCCCTTGCCGGTGCTGTTCCGTCCCTCCCATGAGTGGCGTATGATTCGCTGTGGGTGGAGGTTGTTGAGTCTCCCAGTGCGCGTGTGACGTGCGTACTAGCGTTTGTGTTCCTTCACCTCAGTGCCCTCCCAATCCAATGGGTCTTACCCTGTCTACCAGTACCTCCATCCCATTCACTAGTCCTTGTTCAGGTGTTCGCTCAAGGCGCTTCTCTGTCTGGTCCGAGGTCTCATGTTCCTGACGATCCATGACCGGGAGTGACTCTACTGGTGATCCTTGATCCGGTGCTCCTGGAATGCTGGCTTTTCCTGCGCCTAATACCCGAATCTCATCCTCCTCTCGCCCCAGCCTGCGGTGGGGAAAGGTCAATCGTTTATGCACGTGCTAAATGTGCTTCTAGCTCCCCCAGTTGGTTTGAGCTATATTATCCGCGGGATCCGGGTAGCGGCTTCACTACCACCTCGATCCGCGCTAGTAGTGCCTTTGCACCCCTTCCCTTTCGAGAGCTAGTGGATTACCCTCATGTATAGGTAGTTGATCCGGGATCGGGGGTAAGGGGTAGCAGCAGTTTCAGTCGATACAGAACCAATGAATTCTGTTCAGGTCGTGGAAAAAAACAAATTTCTTAAGTATAATGAAAAGACGGCTGGCACAGCTTTAGGGCTGACTTTGAGTTTCTGGTCTGTGGTATAATTAAGTGTCACGGCTGTGATAAGACTGGCTAAAAGGAACTACACTGACTGACACCTTAATACAGGTTTTTCCAATAAGTAAAGTTCTGTAAGTGGGTGTTCAGTCTACGCTACAAATAGTTTTTGATTGATAGTGGTCCAAATTAACAAATATCATTGAAATATCTTAGAATAGGTGGGTTGTAACAATATAGCCGTGACCCGAAGGCTCTGAAAGAGTAGCGGACGAGTGACGAAAGAGAAAGAGAGGTTACAGGCGAATAAAGCAGCATCATTGTTGAATAGTTTATAGCTGGAGGACCATCGATCATAGCATAGAGCATAGGCCATAGACAAGCGGGAGGACCATTGCTTAGTGGAGTGTCTTTGGGAAGGTTATCAACTTTCAGGCTGGGCAGGATAGACTGTTCCTTTGCCCTATGTGAGTAAGTTGGTGTGCAAGTTCTGATTCTTACTAATATGACTCCGAAAACGAGGTTCTGGAAGACCTATCTATTGTAGTGGTAGGCTTGGAAGCGGACTTGGAAGCCAACTCAGTCTTCTGCTGGTATGGTACCTGCTTATGAATACTCTTTGGCAGGAAAGCTAGGGGAAGAGGCACAGCACGCACCGTTGTGACAGAGCGTTATCACCCCTTTCATAATGAAGCTTACTATGTCATAGCCTCATTCGTGGACTCGTGCTGCTAATAAAAACCTTTCATTCACTTCGAAACCAAGACTAACGGATTATTCATCCTTGGGGGAGTGGAGTGTTCAAGCCCGAAAGCCCTCACCACTAATAGGAAATCCAGCGAAAGGCAGAAACCCGCGGAAAAACGCCTGACTAATAGGGGCGCGCGTTAGCGCTTACGCCTTTTTTTCTGGATGTTCCCCCGCTTGGTGACTACGCTCGTTGCTTATTTTTCTGCCGCAGCTCGACTGCAAAAACTTAATGCGCGCTACGGGCAAGGGGGCCTGTTTAATGGGGGGAAGCAAGGGTAGGGTAAGCCAGTCTGGGTATTTCAAGCACAAGGGGGAAGTGAATCTATCTATTTCAATCTCTTCTATCTCAATCTATCTCAAGGAATTGCAACTAAGGGATGGGGGTACAACTATGGGAGGGGGGAATGCAAGGGATCTCAAGGGGGCCGACGACAAGGTATTGGTGCAGCTATTCCAAAGAAGCCTTACTGGCCCCGCTCTTAGATGGTTTACGTCTATTGAGCCTTCCCGGTTACGAACATGGGATGACCTGGCGGTGGCTTTCCTAGACCAAGACTCCGTAAATTGTGTTTTTTTTTTGTTATAAGCAATGAGGCAGAATCCGGGTGAGTCGATAGGGGACTACATCACAAGATGGAGAAAGAAGGTGGCAGAGATGCAACAAAAGCCCAACGAAAAGGAGCAGATTGACATGTTCATCAAGACTCTCCATCCCTCTTACGCGGATAGGCTAAACACTCAAGACCTTCTTAACTTCCAAGCGGTGTCGGATGTTATCGACCGAATGGAGGGTGCGCTAAGAGAGGGAAGGTTGACCCTTCCAAGTCAGATGTCGACAACATCGACGACGAATCCAAAGAAGGGCAATGGCGAAAAGAGGTCCGGCTCCGGGCAATCCAAGACGGTCGGCTCTAGGGTTTCAACACAAATGCAATTCTTCCTTTGATCCACCTGGTTGAGGTAGTCTCCTCTTGGATGGGCGAGACCCGAGAGAGAAGTAGTCGAAAGGTGCATGCGTTTGAACGTATGTCGGATCGGCTTGCTGCGCCGGCTTCTCTGACTTGATTCTTCTCTGAAGGCTAGGTCAAGTAGCCTTCCACCGACTCAACGGATGGAGAGAAGCGCGCAAACAGAGCCGGACGTTACTTAGGCAATGCCGACCGGCACTTCAACCACTGAAAGCAGCGAATTCTTGAAAGAATTCTCAATGCGAAATCTCTCAATAAAGCTGCTAGGCCATACCTAACCTTTACCCTCACGCCAGACGACGCAAGTAGTCTCCGCGGCTATACTATATCAAATAGCCTAGGGCGCTACTGTACTGTAATGTGCCGGGTTCTTTGCTAGCCAGACACCTGTCAACCAACCATCCAGCAACTAGAAGTTCTTTCGCAAGCCAAGCCAAGAATCTGCGGGTTGAGCGCGCTAGCAAGAAAGAAGCAAGCAAGAGGGAAAAAAGTCAAGAAAGTCTTCACATATTGGAGTAATAGAAGCCTTTGGTCAACAAACTAAGAATCCGTTTTTCTATTTATTTCGTAAGTAACGAAAGTGCTCTTCTTCGAAGCCTTTGGTTCAACGTATCAGTTGTTGTAAATTCTCGATGAGAGGGGGATTTCTTCACAGAAAGGGGATATCCTCAAGTGGCGGAGCGCCGCATCTTCAAGGTGCAAGTGTGGTCTTTGCTTGCTTGACCAGATGATTTAATCGAAACGAACGCAGGTTAGGCTGCTATTGTAGCTTGATGTTCGAAGGTGGATCTGGTTTCAGCTTGAATCGTTGTTCCAGTTTCCTTTGATTCTACAGATGGTGAGTGTCCAAGGTCTGTTGACGAATGAAAGTCAAGTGATGAAGACTTCTCGTCCACGGTTAGGCTGATTCCTCTTCCTAGCTTTGTTTCGAGGAGTAAGGTTTCATGATACAGGTTCAATTCCTAATAGCAACTGCTAATAGCCTTCCCCACCTACCGCCTATGCTTCAAAAGAAGGCGCTTTCACATGGGCTAGCGGAAAAGCTGTATAGCGGTGTAGCGGGGGCTAAGGAGCTCAGTCTAATAAAACTCTTTAATAAGCTAATGCAGCTATTAAGCGAAGGGCTCGGAATCTATTTCTTTCAAGTGGAACCTTTTCGAGGAAGAGCTTTTAGTACAGTTTTTTTCAACCTCTTACCTGTCATGGTCTGATCTTCCCAAGCAAGAACTGATTGACGAAAGTGGCTACCAGCAAGGAAGGATCTATAGATGATTGATCTACCGCCCTCGCAAGAGTACCGGCACTCGAATTGATTTGAGTTACGACTGAAAGAAGCACTTAGGAGAACGGCATTGTAGCGATCGGGCGGGATCCAATTCAGAAGTATAAAAGTCCAGTCCAGGTTGTCGAGAAGCTGGCCTCCAATTCACGGGTGTGGGTGGGGGCAACTACTACTAACAACAATGAGACCAACTAGACTGGTCTTCTCAAGCGGCGAAGCCTGTCTTTCTTCTCTTTCGACAGTCTAAGAAAGAGCGTTCGTACTGATCTTATGTCTTATGAATCGTCTCACTTCTCTTATGAGGAATCGTCTCATGGGTCTCACTCCGATCGCCTCGCGGCCAGGCAACTATTTCCTCATCTGAACTGAAGACGTCTCCATCATTATCTGCTGTTCTTCAACGCGCCATCTCGCACGCGTCAACCTTTTCTACGCTATTACGTAGCTCGCCGCCATACGAGAGTGCACAATAATGCGAATTCGGAGGCACTTCGCTCTACTTGATTCCGCCAACTAAAGAGCTCGTTCCGTTCCTTGGTTTTTCGGACCCGTGTAAGTCACTATTTCAGTGGGAAATACCAAGGGTGGCGGGTGGGGAAGGAGGAAAGCTCCTACCTAGCCATAGACTGATGCTCGTAGCGCTACATAAACTTCTGCTTCTACCGCGCCAGACTCTCTTTAAGATCTCAGTTCTAGCATTCGCGCTACGCTCGATTTGCTTCAAAGAGCCACAGTTTGAAACTTCAGTCGTTTTTTTTGTTTCATTTGAATCTATGTCTCTAGTAATTCTTCCCCATCTGCATTTGCAAGCTTGTATGCATTCTTCTTATTCCCTCTTCCGCCAAAGAGACAAGCAAGGATATAGGCAGCGACAAGCTCAAGGACCAAGAGAAGATCCCTTGTCGACCACGGAACTCACCTACGGGCAGATCTTTGCTACGGAAATAAGGTCTTAAGATCGAGATGGGGAGCACCCCAAAAGTAATAGGGGGGCACGAGAAGACCGGCCTCTGAAACGTATAGTAAAAGACAGGGACATAGTACCAGTGGAGGGTGGGGGAGGAACGACCCGTATCTGTTTCAGGTTGAGTTTAGGCTTGGCGAGCCATTGTTTGGCTGAAAGAGATGACTATATCGACATGGCTTTGCCTGAAGCACGAGATTTTCATAGGTACAGTGTGAGGCCTGATTTGGGCCGATCAACTCTCACCTCTCCATCCAAATCAACCTGTTCCGTGGTCGTCAAACGGTTCGGATGTAGGGAAGAACTGGTAGCGCGAACTAGCCCTTTGGCGGATTTCCCCACTCACTTTGTGGAGTCTTCGGCGTATCAACAGCTTTTGCGCTCCAATCTGCACCCAAACGCGTTAGCCGTTCACCGTGAACAGCTGATCCAGCGCCTTTGCGCGGTGCAGCTTTGCTGGTGAATGACGTCTGCATGACTTCGCACTCAGTTTCGAGATGGGAATCGACAATAGGACCTTTCTTAAACATATACGCGGACAGCATCCCATTAACTCTTCGACTTAATGGTTGGATCCTCCTTCCCTTACTACTAGTACTGTTCCCCTTTTGTCAGTCTGGCTCTGGAGGGCGGTGTTCTTTCGGGAGTTCCTTCTCTCTTCTATCCTATATAGATAGGGGGGTGGTGTTGGTAAGGGTGGTCTTCTCCATTATAGTAGTAGTAAGTTTGGCTACTGGAAGCGTAATCAATGCTTTGCTCTTTGGGATAACGCGTGTCACAAAGACGAGGCAAGCCCTTAAATGTAAGTTCCTCCGCATTTGTCTTCTAGTAGTTATGAACGATCCTACAGTGAAGTATATATATAAGTGGTGACGTATATTAAGTATATAGTGCGATCCAGCCAGCCTTTCGCCTGCGCATTCATTGAAACCTTCCTTTGCAAGATCTGCCGACTCTAGCTCAAAGATTGATTGGCTAGTTCCGAGCTCTGATTTGCCTCAGCCTAACGGGAAGGACGATCAGCGCGCGCTTGTGAACTAAGGGGGCTGGTAGTGCCTCGATTGTCTCTAGGCATAAAGGTACGTTTGAGCGGAGCGTCAGTGCTTCGATTCCCTCTTTCGGAATGAAAGGTACGAAGATTTTCATAGAGAAGGCTTCCCGGTTCACTGAACCTGTTCACTAAATAAGTAGACTACTCTACTGGGACCGCTCGTAGTTCAGATAGGTAGAACGTGGGTGGTTTCCCCCATGTGGTAGGTTCAAATCCTGCCGAGCGGCGTGCGAGAAAGTGTTAGATTGGATTGAGATGAGAAATCACTCAGTAATTGAATATCATATATGAGAAGTGCCCATCTGCTTTTCAAGTGTTAGATTGGATTGAGGAACCGAGGACCAAGGAGCCTACGTGGCCGGTAAACCGTCGGCTAAGATCCTCTCTCTCACGTGAGAAGCAGATGGGCACTTTACTTGAAAGGGACCGATTCCATCTCTGAGAGGAGGGAGAATAGGTCTTGATCAAGGAAGAAGGCGGATTGCGTTACCGTTAGCCGGATCTCTATATAAACATTTTCAGTCAGATGCGACTCCTCCCCTATTCCCTCCAAAGCCGGTTCAGTGGCCAAATCAGATCTTTCTTTCTCCTCTCCCGGGGGTCGAGCCTGTTTTTTCCTTACCCCTTTTCAAGCTTTTTAAAGCTCGAGAAGAGGCTTGTCTAAAATGCACATGGATGCCCGATAGAGCAGAATGTACATTTATCGATGTAGTGGATTGGAGACAGCCATATATAGAGTATCTGACAAAAGGAACCTTACCGGATGATAGATACGAAGCGAATAAGCTAAAGAAGATAGCCAAAAGGTATATCGTGAATGATGGTAAGCTATTCAAAAGAGGCTTATGGGGAATTCTGTCGAGGTGTCTATCAGGTGATGAAGCGATGGAGATCATGCACCAATCACATGCTGGCATCTTGGCGAGCACCAAGGAGGGCGAAAGCTGTTTCAGTATTTGCAGCAATCAGTACACGAATCCCTTCCTCTAGAAGGAGTGAACCCGACCACTTCACGCTGAAGTTCATACTGATCTACGAACCACCCTGATGCTACGCATCAGCCTGATCGTTCCGCCCACCCTTCTATTTGATTTCTACTTCTTCAAGTCTCCATCATCCCGATCTCTCTTTCCGGGTTTGCCTGTCCAAAGAAAACAGAACCTCTTCTAGTTCAAGGTCGGAATCCTCAAACCAATCAAAATATGATTTCTAGTTCACTATTCTTATGATAAGCAGTTATGTCTCATTCATGTGATGAGAAATATGAGAATGAAAATTAGCAAATTGAACATCTACGGCAGATTCTGTGCCCCAAATCACTTATACTTATGAAACTAAGCGGGCGGGGAAGGTATGACCCCTCTCCCATTGAACAAAGGGGATCCGTAGGGCGGACTCACTCACATACTGGATAGGTGGCTCGGAATTCTAGTGCTAGTTCCGTTCCCTCGGGGAAGAGAAAGCACGAATCTATTACAATCTTAGTAGAGAACAGAGGAGGAATAAAAACGTTGGTTCTTCGTTCCGTCCTTGACCTATGATATGATCAATGGCTTAATCCATCCACTGGACCACCTGGAATTCTTAATGATACCTTTACCCTTGAGATTGAAAAATTGGATTTTCTTATGAAATCTTCTTTTCTTAGCTTAGATTAAGATCATCAGACCGGTAAGTTCAATCAAATTAAGAAGGAATGAATTGATTTTGTGATTCCTTCTTTCCGCTCTTCGCTTAGCTACACCGGCTTACAGATGCCCATGTCCTTCATGGATCTAGGAGTTCATACGAATAATGGCTAGCGGGATTCCGCATTCAATCGGAGTTGCCTTAGTTGGTTTCCGAAGGGAAGGCACTCAAGACTCTATCTAGTAGTTTATGCCCTTATTTGGCTTCAAGAAGCATTAGAATCCCTTATTTAACTTACAGGGCAATCAAGGAATAGAAGCTACCATCCTAGGGGGAGGATCTATTATCTCTCTACCCAGCTCCTCGTCTAGCAGCCAAGAACAAGAGAGCTACTTAACTCAGGTTTAAATAAAGAATCGAGCTCTTTCTGCATTTCAAGTCAAGAGGATAACCATTTGGCTTCTCCCTTTAATTGAAAATAAGGTCGATCACTGGGGAACTAAACGCACACACACTAGAGAACAAGTCCAAAGGCCGACAAGTCAGAATTAGCTGTCGATATTCGAGTGCCACCGTAACCGTAATCTTGTCTTTGTCGCCAAGACAGACCCATTGCCTGACCGGAAACCCGAGCTCAAGAACCGGGAACTGCCTTATTTCTGCTTCTATTGCTCGTCTTGTCCTTCCTGCTCCTTCTTGCCCTCGTTTTCTCTTCTTGCTTCCGAAAGATAGATGAATTGCTTGCTGACCGGGAAGAGAGTATAGGCCAAGTCAAGGCTAAAAAAAGAGATTCCTGGAAAGCTTGATTTGACTAGTTGGCTGTACTAAGGGACCAGACCCGGCGAGCAAGGAAAAGGAGAGAGATTGATTTACAGCTCCCTGCGCTCCTCAACCAGAAAAAAGAGACCGACTGAAAGAGCCGATTGATTGCTAGCAAATACAGATCAGTCAGCCAGTGCTTGATGTCTTGTCTTCCTCTGTTCCTTCTGTCACCTGTCTACCGTACTTGTGCCTCCAGCCGAATCAAGACCTTTCACTGCTTGGCCTACATTCGTCCTTTACACGATTGTCTTCCTCTTTCTTCTGGCTGCCCTCCAGACCTCTCACTCTTTCCCAGACCTATAGCTTCTAACAGACCCCCACTAACTGTACCAGAGCAGATAGAGATGTTTACAGATGGCTTCTTGCTACTGCTTTCCCTACTTTTATGTTCTCTGGCTGACGTACCTACTACGAAAGACTAGCCTATAAACCTAACCTCAAAAGTAAAGGCAGGAAAGACCTGTCTGGCTGTTGTCTCCTCTTGCCCTCCTTCTTCCTTGCTCTATCGACTTGATGCCTGGCTGACGCCCCACCTGCCTGGGACTTCGCTCCTCGTTCCGACACTCACTAACAAATCCACGACTAACCGATAGACCTGCAACCTCATAACTGACCTAACCCAAGCAGAAAAATTCAAAGAAATCAAAAGATTGAGAACAGGAGAAGAGAAAAAGATAAAGACTGAAGAAAGAGAGAGATTCAAAAGCATATCCCTTACCGAAAGAGGAAATTGTGTACCCCTTAGACTATTGAACTTGCGACTAAAGCAACTGCTCCTACATATATATACTCCGACGAAGAGCTAACAACACAGGAAAGACGAGCTCCTCTACTACTGCTCTGCGGCAAGCACACCCTTCTATTCTTTTCTTTTCTCTTACGCAATTAGTTGGGAAGAGAGGAGCACCCTACTCTGTTATGTTAACAACCGATTCTATTACAAAAGAAGTGGTTGATGCTGCTCGAACTTCTGCTCGAACTTCTAGTGAGAGTTCCCGCGGGCAGAGAGCTCTTATTCGACATATACTCAACCGGGATACCTAGCTAGAAGAGGAATGCCTCTATTTATGCATTTATTTGTGCCTTTAGGTTAGCCAGGAATAGCGCCCGTAGTCATCGATCCAGATCCCATAGAAAGGGCTGCTCTGGGACCAGGCTCGAGGGAAGGGGAACCCAGAAAGAAAGCCAGGGCGGAATTCCTCACATACAGGATTCGGAAAGCCCGAAAAGCAAGATCGGGATAAGTATGAAAAGATTCAGTATTTGCCTGGGCTTTCTTCTTTATTAATGGCAGGCCTGTGCCCCTATCCGGATCTGGCTATCCGGTCCCACTATTCATCAAAGATTCCAGATTTGCCTTATTAATGAGGAACCTACTTGACTTCTTCGTTCCGTCGTTGACCCATGATCAATGGCTTAATCCACTGGACCACCTGGAACTGCTCTTGCCTTTAGGACCGACCACTACAAAGGGAAAGAATCATTCATTTCTGTACTCAGATGGGCCCCTACTCTTTCTATTCTAAGTGACTCGGGCAGAGAGCAATTCTTGGACAGATACACGCGCCTAGCTAGAAGAGGAATTACTCGCTTCGCCCCTTTAGGCAGGAAGAGAGACCTATTCTCTTACACAATTAGTTCAGTAACAAGATAGCACGCGGGTCTTTCTATTGCTATTTACCTCGGGGAGAGAGGAGGTCTTGCTATATTACTTACTAAAGACAGGAAGAGAGCACTTGGGCTACCTCAAGAGCTACTAGGAGAGGGGAGGGCTGACCTTAGCCCAACCCTTCCTACAGGCGGGAATGGAGGGCAGGCAAGCTAACAACCTTATGGAGCTAACGGGGCACTCAAGAAATCATGCTTATTGACATCAAAAAACGAACCCCCTAGGGAAGACTGACTCGCAGACCGGATAGGCAACCCCGGAAAGCCAGATCCGGGTAACCGGGGCAGTGTCCTCACTTTAGGAAGAAATGCAAGACTTGGGATAAAAACCTAGCTACAGAGGCTGAGGGAAAGGCCGGACTCTAGTCCTGGACTTGAGGCAGGTTTCATCATTCTTCTAAGCATCCTCCCTTATGAAACTACCAGTGGCGTTAAAGTATGCTTCTTATTACAATTAACAAACTAACTCAGTAAAAGGACGTTACCCCCCTGCCTCCTCGGGGGGAGATTCCCGTTGTGCTCTGACATCACATACTTGAAGGTCCAATTAGAAGCCCCCATCCCACTGCCAACGTCTTGCGTCTTCTCTTTCTCCTAGTTAGCAGACGCGGACGATAGCTGCAGAGAATCTTTTTCTCGTCTTCATCGTCTGATCTATAGTGATGGAGTCATCTCGACTGGCTTCTCCCTCCTTCTCTGTCTCCCTCTCTTTCTTTCCTTTAGGACAGCCCTTATGGGTGTAAGTTCTTCGATTTGAATGTGGTAAGCATGTGTAGTGAGTACTCTTATTTTCTTCTATTGCCTATTTCCTACTGGTAAGAAAGGGTGAGGACAGGTAAGACTATCTGAGGTATCTTTCCTCTCTCTTCTCTCTTTCTGTCTTCTCGTCTAGGTAAGTTTGTTCATAAAAACCAAGATCTCCAGTCCACAGTCTCTCATCTCAGTCCATGTCTTCCCTTTCAATATGCGTTCAGTCTCAAGCGAAAGCCAGTCCAGTAAGCAAGCACAAGTAGCAGTTCTATCAGGAAAGGGAGGCTAAGTGCTTCAAGGGCTAACAACTCAAGCAATCCGCGGGATAGATTCATCGATCAACAGGTTCGGGTACTGCACGAGGACAAGACTATACCAGAAGTCACTAATTTACAAGTCTGCACTGCTTCAGCCATACAATAAGCTCCAACATTGATTGTTCGATATCAATCCTTCTCCCCATAGAGATATCTCGCCCTTAGATCCAGATTTGGAAAATGTCATAGATGAAGAAGAGAAGGAAAAATGACGACTCTCTTCAGGCGAAACCTCTCTTCGCCCTGACAACTTCTTGCTTTCTTCTTGGTTGAAAGAGAAGAGCTGGCCCAATGTTGGATGATGCTATGCAAAAATGACACGAATAGCTCAGTCAAGACAAAGGGACAGGGACGGGGTTGGTCTACCCGTTCGTGATAGAAGAAGCGCCCCCATCGCGGCGAGTCGGCGGGGGAGAAGTTCCTTTCTTACTACCCAGTCTATATGCAATACACATGCAGTCTGTGTTATCATAGAAAGGCGGTCTCAAGAGATGGAAAGCAACAGACCGGTTCCTGCAAAGAACAACTTGAATTAAACCATTGGGAGACGGCTTTCCTTTCCGGAAGGAACGACTCTATCGCCGGCAGCCCAATGTACTAGCTCGCGGACCAAGGGTTAAAAAAATTCTGATCGACCTTGGGAGGGATCTTGAACAGGGTCCCCGGGCCGATCGACAATCGAACCTAAACCTATTTTGATTAGAAGTGACTTCCCCAACATTCTTGGATTTAGCATCCGCCAGTGAGACTGCTCATTTCTCGAGGTAGACTAGGGCGGGGAATGAGTGTGAAGCTAGAATCAAAGAGAAATGATCAAATAGATCGAACCTAAACCTATATAGACATGTAGAAGGCTGAAAGCGAAAAAGAGAGAGAAATTCAACGATCTAAGAGAGGGAACACCATGAACGGTAGTCCCAAAGCTCTCACGGTTTTGGCTTTCTCCAAAACAAATCAAAAATAAGAAATAAATCGCCTTTTACAAGTCACGTTTTCCCTCTTATATCACCCCATTACCACTTGTCCAAGTAAAATAAGGAAACCGAAAGAACAAAATAGTAAAAAAGGCCCCAATAGCTTGTGTCACAAGCTAGGAGCTTGATGACGTCATCAGTCATCCCTCTTGGGTTGCGTCATTCCCCCCTTATTACGTAAAGGGGGAAGGCTCCGGCGAGTGGTTCTTTTGAAGCTGCCGGTACAGATCTTCGGCCTTCCTTCGTAACTCGACCTCGGAAATCAAATTTCTGACATAGGACGATTCTTCCAACGGACCAAGTATCGGCTGTAGGAACCATGTGGAGTTTTGGTGGTTCGCACATCCAACACTTGCTGAATCTCATCTTCTTTCTTCTTCGGAATTTGATTCGCCCCTTATAAGATCTTGGGCGCCTTGGCCTCGGCTTGATCCTCAACGTGTACTCCACGATACTCGTATAAATCAGCAACGTTGAAAACGGGTGAGATGTCCAAATCACTAGGAAGGTCGATGCGGTAGGCGTTGTCATTAATCTTCTTCATGATTCGGCAAGGACCTATCTTTTTGTTATTGAGTTTGTTGTAAGTCCCGGTGGGAAATCTCTCACGCCGCAAGTCAACCATAACTAGATCACCTTCTTTGAAAATCTTCACCCTTCGATGCCCTAATCTAAAAGTGGGCTGCAGCTTCATACTTAGCATGACTTTCCTTCCACTTTTCACGAACTTGATGTTGCACTTCCTGTATATTTTCAGCTAGCGCTTCCGCATCATCGCTAGCCTTCCCCTTTAAGGTAGGTAAAGGAAGCAAATCTAAAACATGATTTGGTACACGCCCATACATGACCTCGAATGGTGATTTGCCCGTAGAACGATTAACTGAACTGTTGTAGGCGAATTCCGCTTGGGGCAAAGCTAAATCCCATTGCGAGACTTTATCTCCTGAAAGACTCCGTAAGAAGTTCCCAAGGCTGCGATTTACAACCTCGGTTTGGCCATCCGTTTGTGGGCACTGCTGAATTGGTTTTTAGTTCCCATCTTTTTCCACAACGCCCATCTGGGCAAAAATGACTAAGAAATTTGGAGTCTCTATCCGAATTGATAGTCTTCGGCACACCATAAAGTAGCACAATCTCCTTAAAAAACAAGTTCGCGATATGGGTAGCGCATATGACAGGGTCCTTCTACATGCAACAAAATGCGCCATCTTAGAAAATGGGTCAACCAGGATAGAATCCATACCTCGTTGCGTCCTCGGCAATCCCAATATGAAGTCCATGCTCACGTCTTCCCATGGTGCACATGGAACCGGCAATGGAGTATAAAGTCCAGTCTTTTTCGAACCTCCCTTCGAAACTTGGCAAACCCTGCATCGCTCGACGTCCAACCGTTCATCCGCGGCCAAAAGTACTTATTCTATCAACGCCCATGTCTTATTTCGCCCAAAATGACCACCTAAGCCGCCCCCATGCAGCTCGGAGATGATCTTTTCTCGAAGTTCGGGAATGCATAGCCGAACCCCTCGAAAAAGATAACCATCATGCAACACATACTCGCCCATTGGATCTTGGTCATCGGGTGTACAACGAGCTACAATCTTGCTGAAATATGGGTCTTCCCGATAAAGATTCTTGAGCTGCTCAAATCCCACTACTTCCAAAGAGAAAGTACCGAGCAATAGTACTCAATGCATCCGCCACCCGATTTTGACTTCCAGCTTGATGACGCAACACAATAGGTTATTCTTGGAGGAAAGAAAGCCACTTGGCGTGTCGACTGTTGAGCTTCTTTTGAGCGCCCAGGAACTTCAATGCTTCATGATCAGAGAAAAGAAGAAACTCTCTCTGAATAAGATAATGTCGCCAATGCCGTAAGGCTTGCACAATGGCGTAGAACTCAACATCGTAAGTGGTTCTTGGCATCATTCCACTTTTCACTGAAAAACCATTCTTTCTTTAGCTCTCCCTTACCTTTAATAGGCCTTACCTTTCATAATGGGTGGGGGCCCTTTACTTAATAATAATAAGGCTTACTTAAAAGGGTACTAAAAGGGGCTCAAAGCAGCCCCAATCCCCACATGGGAAGCATCGCAATCCACCTTCAAGACCTTATCGAAATCCGGTAAAGCTAACACCGGTGCACTTTTATTAAAAGGGCTCGCTTTACTAACCAAAAACTGTCATCGGCCGCTTTGTTTGGTCCATTCGAATTTTCCTTGCTTCATGCAGTCCGTCACTGGCGCGATAATGCTACTCAAATTCCGGATGAATCGTCGATAGAATTACGCAAGACCATGATCGCACCTCGCTGATTGTCTTAGGTGTGGGCCACTCAACAATGGCTTGAACCTGATTCTCGTCTACCTTCACCCCTTCCGCAGAAACAACATAGCCCAGTAGGGAGATGGAGGGGGGAATCAATAGCTTGCTTCAGCTGGAGAGGCCTTATTTAGTAAGTTGGGGAGAGGGCCATAAGAAGTAGAAGGAAACGAGGCGCGCAAGACGAGGCGTGGCCGCCTTGCTACTTCGGTCTAGCAAGTGGCCAAACCAACCCGTGGGCCGTCGTTCCGCCTATAGCAAGTGAATGGATACTCCACTTCGACTCGCTCTAGAGACTAGACACTCGATACTTCACACAAGGAACGAGAGTTCTTCGAGCGAATAGAGAAGGGTCGAGACGAAGACTTCTTCCTTAGTTGTGTTCGAACTCCATCCCGCCCTTATATCATTCAAGGCCTTTATTCTGATATAGTTCACTGAGATTCTTATTAGCCCAAGTACTGATTGGTCGGACTACGCGGATTCACTTCCCGAGTGGTAGCCCCAAGCCCCCCTACCCTAAATAGGGGGTTCAGTCGGACTACTTGAAAGCGGATTCGGATTCACTTCCGGTTTCTACTGACCTAGTGGACGAGCCGCCTTGATTCTTCAGAGGTTTGGACGGTTCCTCTCGTATTACAGTCTCGACCGGAAGACCTTGATTCTTAGATAGTATCTTCTTATTGATTCATTAGTATAGAAAAAACCTACATCCCGAACTGCCTTCCTGAACTTACTGACGGAAGGCCAAAGACGCCTTACCTGAGTGACTGCTAAGTCTAATCCAAGCGCTTACCGGCACTGAAAGTAGATACTCTCTGCGACTAACAGAAGCGAGCCCCTCTGTTTTACGAAACTTCAATCTTATTGCCGTCCTAACGGCTCTCGAAAGGATTCTCCGATCCACCGCTAACCAAACGTAAAGAAGGCAAACCGCAAAAGACACAGTTTCTTTCTGATCTAAGCCGCTTGAATCACTCTAATCGGAGTTGAAAGCCGTACTTGCTTTCCCGTAACTGAAGCACTTTTCTTTCTTTCCCTAAGCGACTAGCCCGGCTCATATGACAAGGCTGGAAGTGGTTTTTCAAAGTCGCCTTACCGCAAGACTAAACCGCTTATGGGTTGGTTTGGCCGCTTGACTAGTTGGAACTACAGATTCTTTCTACCCAATTACCTTAATAAACGCCTTACCTTACATAAGAGGGGGCCTTTCAACATAGAGGGGGGGCTCTTTACTTAATAGGGCTTACTTAATAGTAATAGGGCTTTGAGTTATTACTTTCACTAGCGCTTGCTTGACTTACGGAACTTCACTTGAACTTTCCTTACATGGTCTGGAAGAAAAAAGGAAAAGAAATAAAGAGTATAGTAGTAGAAAGAAATCGCGAATAAGCCTTACTTAAAGCTTTCACCCCCTTGAGTGAGAAGGGCCTCCTCCCCCTTAAGTAATAGGGCCCTGATTCCGCCAGAGACCTTTCCATGCAAAGTGAGTGCTGAAGCCAATAACCTCCTGGTTAAGGCAGTGGACAATTTGGAAATCGAAGAAGTGCTTATTTAGAAGGTGACAAGGCTGCTATAATGAGTGGGGCCTGACGGTTTCCCGAACTTCTTCTTTAAGAAGGGGGATAGTTGGAGAGGAAATTTCGATGGCAATCAAGGATGGATTTAAGAAGGGGTGCTTACTGAAAGAGTTCAACACTACGCTCATTGCTCTTCTTCCAAAGTCCCTTGGAGCCGTTGAAAGATTTCAGGCCTCTCCTCAAAGCCTGTGTAACACTGTCTACAAGCTTATCTCAAAAATCCTAGCAACAATAGGCTTAAGCCGATCCTCCCAGAGCTGGCCTAATCAGGAAGCTATAGTGAAAGGCAGGCACATCTAGAAGGTGTTATCATCGCCCATGAGACAATCCATTCTATGGACCGCGGATCATCCAAGAAAGCGGTTGCCTGAAGCTTGACATGCTGAAGGCCTACGACAGATTGGAATGGCCCTTCCTCTTATCAATGTCTGGGCTTTCTCCCTCTTCTACCGAGAGGCCGCGGGAGTCCACTCTGTCTCATCCTCATCCCCCTGGTAAAGGCGATCTACGCCCTCCCCCCTTACCCAATTACCCGTCAACATAGTAGGGAGGGGCGGGGACAGCAACAAACTGATTCGAACCACCATTAAGTAACGTAAGGGGGGAGTTTCTGCGTCACCAAGATTGACCTCTTCGTCGTCAGATTCTTGGTAGTTGGTTCGGGGAAGACCCGGCCGTTTGCAATGAGTGGGAGACGGCATTGTTTAATGAGATGCCAAAGTGGAATGGGGATGCCGATACCTCTCCCTCTTTGTCTAAGAGTGTCTTTGTTGACCGGGCGGGAGGAGTCTTTTGAGTCCGATTTAAAGGTCGTAAAGGACAAACCGAAGGCCAAAAGGGGTTTCCTAAGCCAGTCTTTCAGAAGCGTAAGAAAGGGAGTCCTTCAGGTAGTCGAAAGACTCCTGCTGCTGAAACGGAATCCGGCGGGTCCGAGGGTGAGTCCCCAACGGAGCGGGAGGATCAGGAGTGGAAGTCGTCCGACAGGTCTTCTCAATATGGTTCTGATGCTTCGGGGAGGAGTGAGGCTGGTAGCTCGGACTCGGCTAGCCGCGGTGGTGGTGGTTCCGCCCTGGCGGGAGAGGACTCTTCCGGTGGCTTGCTGGCAGGTTCCTTGTGCAAGTTGAAGGGGACGGGTTCTGGGCATCATCCGCTTCCATAGGTCAAAAGAGTGATTCAAACTGCAGAATAAGGCGCTGAAAGCATACTGGTGTGGGAATGAATGACTCGCGCACTAGGCTCTAAGAGACCTTTCCCTATCGAGCCAGACCTATACCTTTCCATTATATTTTGAATAATAATAAAGCCAATCTTGAAGATTCTCTAAAAAATCTGCTTTTTTAGAATATGTAGGCTCGCTTCTAATCTAAGTAGGCTCGAGAAGGGTAGGCTCGCAGCTTCGCTCTCATGGCTCGCTCAGTGTCAGTAGAAGGGAAGAAAAGATGTCCTTCGCTTAGGAACATGGCTCGTTCAGTCACTTCACTCGCAGCTCGCTGGCTCGTTCATTCACTTGCTCATGAACTCGCTGCTTCGCCAGAAGCGACTAGTCGCCTCCTTTCCTCCGCCGAAAGATGCTTAGCCAGATGCGACGAAGGAGGGGGCTGGGGAAGGCCGACGACTACATGAGGGGGAAGCGAAGCTGTCGTAGAAGCTTTGCCCCTTGCTTTACAGAGATTGTTATGAACTGACTAAATGACTAGATTCTCCCGGAACGCTAGCTAATAGTAGTTGTTGCCTTCAATCAAATCAATAAGAAGCCCTCCTTCTAATTCAGGAACCCATTGATTGAGGGGGGCCCCGCCCCGGGAAGGGGAGAGTGGCCGAGTGGTCAAAAGCGACAGACTGTAAATCTGTTGAAGGTTTTCTACGTAGGTTCGAATCCTGCCTCTCCCACTTGTTGTAGACTTCAGAGAAAGGAGGCATTCGTCAGCGTAGGCTACATGAGAGCGAAGCTCTTTCTTTTTTGTGGCCGTGCCGTGAAATTGTCTCGTATATGTTAGTTAGAGAGGTTGGCGAACTACTACGATCTATAGATTCCCCATCTATATCCAATCCCAACGAGAATAGAAGCGAGTCGCTTCCGGCTTCTTGGCTTGTAGTCGTAGTCTTGTAGTCCATATAATATAGTGGTCGGCCTTCCTACGCTGACGAATGCCTCTGTAGTCTTTCTATTCTAATGCCCGCGGAGCCCTCCTTCCTTGCATTACAGACTAGAACTTGTCGTAGAAGCTTTGCTTCTTGGTTGGGGACATAGTGACAGGGGCTTTGGTCTTATGAACCCGGCTGTTCACCTTTGGTACTTGAATGGGGGCCCACTGATAGCTTCTCTTCTATAGTGGCCCTTCACCTTCAAGCCTTTGGTGTAATTGAACATTGGTCTTCTCTTATGAACCGCAAGCCCCACACTCCAGAAAGAGTACCAAAGGGTGACGGTTTATGTATTAGATCAAGATGGAGTCTCGCTCAGTACAGTAAGGATAGGATAATAAGGATGGTGAAGTAGAGTCGATTCGGAGAATTTGAGAGTGTCATGATGGTGAAGTAGAATAAGGTAAGTAGATAAGGATGGTCAGATTCGTAGAGTAGAATATCATGATGGTCAAGTCTTTTAAGAGAAGAATGGTCAGAAAAGTCGCAAAGTAGCAAAGTCTCAGTTACCCTTTATCTTCTCATTCTTATCCCATTCTTCTCTTTTAAGAGAAAAGCGAGCGTCTTCCATTTTCATGAGTTTACGAACTTACGATATGAACAGCGTTTCCTTCTTTTCTTCCTTTCCTTTAAACCTTATTATTCTATTTTTTGAGAATTTCATCAAAACTCAAGAGAAAAAAGGTTGAGTTCAAAGAATGGTTGACTTCTAAGAATGGTTTAGTTCACACTCGCTCGGCTCGCGTAGTCAACTCTGGCTCCGCTCGCTGCCTACTCCACGAGTCACCACAGCTCTCCGGTTCTCATCTATCGCTTGCTATTCGCCTTACGCTGTTGATCGGATCAGATAGCCCTTCGGGCAACCTCCCGGCACATCCAATTCCGATCAACAACTTGGAGGTATGGCTGAGTGGCTTAAGGCATTGGTTTGCTAAATCGACATACAACAAGATTGTATCATGGGCCATTTCCTCCGGCACGGAAGTGGAACGGGCGAGCGAAATGACGTGAGAGAAAGAACCTTCGCACAACACAACGGGCACAGGACGGAATAGCACTACTTAGTGACTAGGAGCGGAGAGCCTCTTTCTTGCTTGTTCTTGGTGGCCGAAGAACACCTGACCGAACGAGGGCCGGCCTATCTTCTTTCTATAAGCAAGCTCCCTCCGGCCGGCCAGGGACTGGACGGCTCTCGGTTCTTGAGCAAGCTCCTCCACTGCTGGGTAAGGTAGGGCGCTATTCGATGAAGAAAACAGACTTTAGGAAAGTGGTTCAGGTAGCTCAGCTGGTTAGAGCAAAGGACTGAAAATCCTTGTGTCAGTGGTTCGAATCCACTTCTAAGCGGGCGAAGGTGATGCATTTCTTGTACTGGTGGTACTGGACAAGCTCTCAGGGAATAATATCTTTCTTATCGGTTAAAAGGAAGAATTGAGGAGGGAAGAGGTTTCAGGATTCAAAACCCGAACCCCCGTAGTTACATCTCCGGCTCTCATTCAACTCATTATGGATCTTTATCCTTTATGTTGGGTCCTTATGATTCACATCGGTAATATCGTACATAGTGATCGAACACTGTTGTGGCTGATCATTAGTACCCGGAATCCACAAAACCTCTGGTTCGGCTATGTTTTGAGGGACTCGCCAACCCTGCTCTTGTCCAGTAACCATTCTGAGTGGAGCCCAGGATTCAGGGAAAGTTCTCAATATGAGTTATCTTGAAACGCCCTCAGTACAAGAAGGCGATCACGGACAGTAGTAAGGCGGTGGCTGTCTCACCCTACGGGGTGGGACTTACGATACTGCTACTGTCGCCTCATCCGACTCTTCTGCGGAAACGGTGCGGAGTTGGAGTTGGCAAGCTAGAAGGTACCTGACTGCGACGGTTAAGCTATACGGGGGGAATGGGTTCTTGGCGGGGAGAAAAGCTTCTTACTAGTTGCCTTCTCTTTCTCTAAGGACCAATAACCTGGGGTTTGGGAGGGGATCCAGGGAGAATTCGTAGCTTATAAGCCAGCCAATTGGCCAAAGGAAGCAGGATTTTCTCTTTCCCCCCCCCCGGAAGCAAATCAGAGTTGGCTAGGGCGCTCCAAGCTAGGTTGCTAAACAAGAGGGGGAGGGGGTTGTTTTATCAACGTTATAGCAGGAGGACTCGCTATAAAGGCATCGAATAACAGCGGACGATTCTCCGACACAAAAAAACGGAGCGAAAAGGGTAAGGCACCACCCTAGCCCAACCCAGGAGCTAAACCCTGGGAGTGAGAGAGATTGAATGACCTGGCAGGCAATAGTAGATTCAACCTTGATTTTATAGGCGATGGTCTGTCTCAAAACCGGGATATGCAAGCACGGGATTCCCTACTTCCGGATAGAGAGGAATTGAACCCATTCCATCCCCAACATCGATTTCTGTTCCGCCGACTTCGCGGTTCCAAAACTCTCTATTTCAATTCCCGGCTTTAAGACAAGACGATGAGTCAGGGAAGGCTGGTATCGAATTCAATAAATAGGGAGTCTCGGATTTCGGATTCACGGTGTCAATCGGTCTACTCGCAGCTAGGGAGGAAATCATCGTTCAGTCAGTGGGCCAGCAGATCGAATCTCGAATCATCTTATTCCCCCAAGGCACCCGATCCAAGCATGGATGGATAGTCTATTTTCTCTCTGACTGCTGGGCTAGCGGATAGAATAAGTTCTGAGGCGGGAGAGGCAGTAAAGCTAGATGGATCGATACGGATGGAGGTCCCCGAAATGTATTCCTCCGAATCAATGAAGGGATTGACTGGATTGGAAAGGAATGAATGAAGAGTCAGTCGAATCTATAAAAAACCCTAACCCCTCATTCTCGATGAACAGTGGATAGAACGGCGGAGCGAAAAGAAATGGATTTGATTGTATTGAAGAGGTGGTTTATTTATCAATGAACACTGCCTTTTCCTCTCCTTATTAGGAGAAAGCAAGCTACCTTCGAAACCTTGAATTAATACCCGGTCCGAACCGGATAGATAATTCCTAACGGGATAACATCTGATTGAATCCCTTCTGAATGCCTGCCTCTCATGAATTCCCTCCCGGAGACTGGAGTTGATCAACGGATACTGCTCAACCCTTAGTCACTGGACCGATTCCTATCTATGGTCGATTTGATTGGCCTGCCCCGGCGGACTCCTCCATCCACTGAATCCCCTGGCCTACCTTAATCCCGAGGGAATGAAACTATCCCAAAGAATAGAACTGGGATGGGAGAGGATGGGCATTGACAAATCTGTCTTGACTGGCTGTCATCCGGCTGGACGAGAAGAAGAGTTTTTGTTCTTATCGGTGAGCCTCTCGCCCGAAAGAGGGTCCGCGCAGGTGCCGTAGTAGAGAGAGAATCCTTTCTGTTCTGTTACCGGTCTACCACGCTAAAGTGTCCCAATGACACATCGGCCTCTACCGTATCGCATTCTCGCACATGCATAGGTGATAGTGAGATCCTGGGCCAAACACCATCCTTTTCAGCCCTTTCCTTTGTCTTACAATGCCCTCTTGGCAACGTAAGCCATCAGGCGTCTGCACAATGCACGACGGACCACAGCCAACTTCCCAATCTGCGTCCTTCAAGCAGCCATCGAAGCCCAAAGCCTATGGGTCGTTCAAGACCATGCCGACTCGTTTTCCGAACGATCGCTGCTCACTTGCAAAGACACTGCAACTGTCAACTACACTTGGAGCAATCCTTTGCACATTGTAAGGCCCGATAGCCAAATATCAATTCGCTCTTGTTTCACTCGTGACGGTAGCACACCTGACCCACCTCTTACTTCAGCGTAACCGGCCGACGATTGCAGTTCCAACTGCATTTGTAACAGTAGCACTCTCTACACCTGTCACCATAAGCTCAATCCGAACTTTGCCCTTACTGGAAAGAAAGATGGACCATCTGACTCTTGTACCAACCGGGGACCACAAAGTAACTACTCCACTTTTCCACACCTCGGAACTCCACTCCAAAGTTCCATTGAGTTATCACAACCGTGCCAATTGTTCGTCTACACACCTTAGCGCCAACCGTGTACAGTGCACGCAAGAGTTGCTGCCCACTCTGCAACGAGACCTCAAGGTGCCAGCTGCATCGTAACACAAGTCCTCCCACCAGGCCACAATTCATTCGACGGTCTGAACTCTTGACACCATACCCTACCCTTTGGTTTGGCATCAATGTTTTCTCAATGAGCTAGAACATCCGAATGCCAAGTTCCAATCAGCCAGCATCATTCCTGTTCCGCTTTAGCTTATCAAGCTCTGCACTGACACCACGCCCTTGGTATAAACATTTTACGAGGTGATGGCAACTCGGTATGCGGAAGGATCATCACATCCAATAACTAATACCTTTCGTTGCCTGACAGTGAAGGTCTGTTCTGTTGTTGAAGCGTTAGGGAACGTCGAAGCTCGAGGCAAGTTGTGCCATGGAGTTAGCCGAAATCTTTCCTTGCTCGTCTTTTCCAGCCAGCTTGGTTTGCCTACTTCAATAAGTTACCAGAAGGGCTTCTCCCAACTCAACGTTAGCAAGGAAGTTCCAATTTACTTAGTAATGACGTCTGGAGGAATTGATTTGAGCTTTAAGCTAGCTCAACGGGCTGACTGACCCTCTTTATAAAGCGGAGTTAGAGTAATCATCCTATGAAGCATCAAAAGAAGTCAAAGGCAGAAGAATAAACATAGAAAGAATACGCTGAAATAGACGCATAAGCGTCAGAGGAGAAGTAGGACTGTCTTTCCAGATCCACGAGATGAGATATGCCTTGCCTGCAGGCGAGATTGAAATCTTAATGTAGTAACCAAACACAAGTAAGTAGTTCGTCAGCCATTAATAAAAAATACGTAATTCTATGTGAATGTTTAGAATTGCCTGATCGCCCGATCGTGATGAACCTTTGGGCATTGGTTAATGGGCATCGGGTAATCCTAATAACAGCATAGCCATGCCATAATAGAATCGCTGAAAGCCTGAAATAGATAGTTTGTCAAAGGGATGCCCTTGATTCACTCACAATTCTTGGAAGAAGTGGCCCAGCCCCAAAGGAAAATCCCATTTCATTGAAAAAGCCCTATCGGTCAAATGAATCAGACAGTGACTTGGAGTCCAGTCTCGAGAGATAGCACCATTGAGTCGTCAAGCCAGCTTCTCCCAATTCTTTATGGGTCTGACATGATGAGCATGGTAGATGGCACAACATCTGCCCCCAGTGAAACCGTAATGGTTGATTCAAAAACTGTCCCCAATCCAGCCTATCTTGAATGGAAGAAGAAGGATCAGATCCTTCTCAGTTGGTTACATACCACAATGAGACCTACTGTCTTTGCCCAAGTTATTGGATACAAGACAGCTCGTTCCACTTGGGAGGCTCTTGACAGGGCTTATACCTCCCAGACCAATGCTCGATATTACCAGATCAAGCATGACCTTTCTAATATTCGCAAAGGTTCATATTCCATTACGGAATATATGGATCGTATCCGCAGGCTCACAGATGAACTATCTCTTATTCAACAACCAATGAGTGATCGAGAAATTATTGGTTGTGTTCTTGACGGACTTGATCTTGATTATGATGTGGTTGTTAATACAGTACACACCATGTCCACCACACCCGATTTGAAGAAATCTAAAGTATGCTTCTCAATCGTGAAAAACGATTAGAAGTATATCACCATACCTCTCAAGATCGGTCCACTACTGCTCTTCTTGCTTCCAACAATCGTGATGCTAATCGTGGTTATAATAACCGTGGCAATAACCGTGGCACTAATCGGTATACCTTTCTGTCTAGAGTCCAGACCAGAGAGTCCCGAGCGCTAATTCCTTCCTTTAGTCAGTACTGGTCCGCGGTCTTCCCTCTCCAGTAGCTAGTAGCTAGGTTGTTCCCTTATAGAAGTAGTTATAGTCAAATAGCTTCCAACTCGGATAGGAAAGGTAGAATACTATCTGAAAGAATAATATCAGGCAAGAGAGGTTGACCATCTTCTTCCTTACTTGGTATCAGAATCAGGGAAGAAGGCTTTCAAGAAGGGATTCGATCCTAAGGCAGGAAAGAGAGGGCTAGAGCTAATTCTTATAAGCTAATGTGCGATACGCGTTACACGGCATATACGCGTGTAACATGTTCATATGTTCATATGTTAATGAACATCTTAG